CGCGACCTCTCTGGCCCGCCCAAGGAAGCGGCGTGGCCGAAGTCAAGGTGCCCATTCTTAAGGGCACCCGGTGGAGCACACTATACGAACAGGTAATGGCTAACCGAACTATGCAAAGGGAGACTCTCCTATTTCAAGCACGCTATCTTTGCGACCCTCCTTTTGAAAAAGAAAAGGAGCACGACCTCTTACGGATATTTGAGAAGCGAGCAGAGAGACAAGCAGGCGAGGCTAAGGCCGAGTCGGACCTTGAGCTGGACGCCCACGTAGGGGCGTTGCTGGCCGATCGGTTTAAGGATACCTGGGCCTATCTGCTACCAGACGAGCAGTGGTATGAGTATAAAAACCAGAGATGGGAGAGCCCACCCGGGCGGGTTTACGATCTTCTCAATAGACTAGAAGATGATATGAAGTGCGGGATTGCTAGTAGCAACTAGTGGTAGAGGCAGCTTGACCCCCCCTAGCTCTCGTGGTACAATCTCTTTCCTCCGGAGCCCAGACTTCTAATTTGGCTCGCGGAAACGGGAGGGGGTGGAGTGCAACGGGACTTGACCAGTCGCTCGGCTCGTCGCGGAACAAGCTAACTAAGCCACAACCACCAAAGTGAGTGACCTAGTGAGTGACCTATTAACCCAGTTCTCCCCGCTTTTTTTATATCCCCGGTTTTTCCCGTTGCTATCTTTGCATCGTCATCGCTGTTAAACCCCAAGTAGTCATCGGATCCCTCCCATTTTCTAAAAATCCATATTTTAGTTCACCTACTTATTGGGTAGTTGGTTAGGTTGTCGAATTCTCTTCAGGTAGCCTCGTCAAAACGAAATGAAGAACGAGAGTGAGATATTGAAACTGCCTCCATTCCAAAATGAATTCTTTCTCGGAAAATGATTAATGATGTGGATAAGCTGATACCGACTCGTCAATCTACTCCATATTCAACCCGCCTCATATTATTGACTTACTGATGCGAAAGCAGGAAACTCGTTGCGTTGGTAAACCCATGCATCAATTTGATAGATTTTTCATTTCTCTATCTGCGTTGCTTCTTTGCAATCCGGCAAAAGACGCAGAGACAAAACTTTGAAAAGAAATTTGCGGGGAAAAAGAATGAGATTTATCCCGTAAATTGGTTTTTGTACTTGTAGTCAGAAACGACTTGGAGGAGTTCTCCCCTCAACAGGAATTGAATGACGAGGAGCCGTATGAGGTGGGAATCTCACGTACGGTTCTGTATAGCGACGTTGTAGCTGTCGACTATTTCACAACTACACCAAAAAAACCCAACTCTGCCCTACGTAAAGTTGCCAGAGTTCGATTAACCTCCAAGTTTGAGGTAACGGCTTACATACCAGGTATTGGCCACAATTTGCAGGAACATTCGGTAGTCCTTGTGAGAGGCGGAAGGGTCAAAGACCTACCCGGCGTTAGGTATCACATCGTCAGAGGAGCCTTAGATGCTGTAGGAGTGAAGGGTCGTAGAAAAGGGCGTTCTAGTGCGTTGCAGAACATTGTCACAACTTGTATCATCGCAATGATTCCGTATCAGTTGTTCTGATATGTCAAATGTGTAGCCGACCCAGCATTGCAAGGGGACTGAAGCCTGCTATTACAAAAATTGGTTATTATCCATCTATTTGTGTAAAACAACTTGGTGTCTAAGGTGTTTTATTCCAGTGGGTTAAGTTGAGTTTTACCCGGACTCCCACCTAAAAAGAAAAGTCTTTTCCTTCTGGAACAGATTCAGGTTACGACTACGGATATTTGGCGGATACTTTGTATACAGCTACCGATTGGATCGAGAAACCTACGGACATTACTAGTAAGATAATTGAATTGCAAGATTTTTCTTTTCCATACCTATTTTTTTTTTCTTTTGTGGAAGAAAAGGAAACGGATGCTCAATGTGCAATGAGTAAATATGATTTGCGCCATAGACAAAAAAATTGGTTGGAAATCACTTGGGTAGTTTTTATTCAATCATATGGAAAGCTGTATTCGACGAAAGTCGCACGTGCAGTTTGGAGGGAGATCCCCACTAACCGGTGGATCCACTCTACAATATGGAGTGAAGAAGCCAAAATAGTAACTTAAGATACCGCCGAAAAATAAAAATTGATTGAAGTCTGACATAATTGTAAACTCGTGGTACATCGGAGCAATGTAGTGAACAAAATTAGAAATATCGAATCGGATCCAATTTATCGCAATCGATTAGTAAACATGCTAGTTGATCGTATCATGAGAAACGGCAAAAAATCGCTAGCTTATCAGATTTTTTATCAGGCTATGAAGCGGATTAGATAAAAGACAAATAGGAACCCACTGTCTGTTCTGCGACAGGCAGTGCGTGGGGTAACTCCCGATGTAGTCACGGAAACCAAACGTGTGGGTGGATCAACTTATCGAGTTCCCGTTGAAGTAGTACCTGCAGAAGGAAAAGCTTCGGCCATCCGGTGGTCATTGATCGCGTGTCGAAAACGCTCAGGTCGAAGTATGGCTTTAAGATCGAGTGATGAATCGATGGATGCCGCCAGAAATTCTGGTAGTGCCATACGGAAAAAGGAGGAGACTCATAAAATTGCGGAAGCTAACAAAGCTTTTGCCCACTTCCGTTAGTTTTGTTTAGATTCGTTCCAATCCACAACGAAAAAATTGTGGATTGGAACCGGAGCGCGGGGGTCGGGGAATCAAGAAATACCACGCGGAAATAGATGAGTGAGGGGTTCACGACTACTTCTTTTTCAGTTTGTTAATTATTTCAATCTTCGTCATGCGGTGGTCGATGCGAAGTTGCGGAGTGCTTCGTTCGTGAAAAGGCTTGACGTAGGATTAATTTCTTGGAGACCAAAATTGAAATTGATCGGGGGCGCGCATCACGTAGAAGAAAACTTCCATTTTTCCCTCTCCCCCTTGTCTTAGGGAATTCCTGTTGTGAGATAAATTACAAAAAATTTTGGGATATGGGGAAAAACCTCTGTATCCAAGAATTTTAGATATTCAATGTATTTTGGTTTGGTTGACACAGATAGGTTTTTGTGATACACTACGAATTAACAGGCTTACCAGCCTGGGGAATCACTAACTCCTTTTCGAAAACCAAAGATTACCATGACCGCAACTTTAGAACGACGCGAAAGCGCAAGCCTATGGGGTCGCTTTTGCGACTGGATCACCAGCACCGAAAACCGTCTTTACATCGGATGGTTCGGTGTCTTGATGATTCCCACCCTACTAACCGCAACCTCCGTATTCATCATTGCTTTCGTCGCAGCTCCTCCTGTAGATATTGACGGTATTCGCGAGCCCGTTTCTGGTTCTTTGCTATACGGTAACAACATTATCTCTGGTGCTATCATCCCTACTTCTGCAGCTATTGGGTTACACTTCTACCCAATCTGGGAAGCAGCTTCCGTCGATGAATGGCTTTACAATGGTGGTCCTTACGAACTGATCGTTCTTCACTTCCTACTTGGTGTAGCTTGCTACATGGGTCGCGAGTGGGAACTAAGCTTCCGTTTAGGTATGCGTCCTTGGATTGCTGTCGCTTACTCAGCTCCAGTCGCAGCTGCTGCCGCCGTCTTCTTGATCTACCCAATTGGTCAAGGAAGTTTCTCTGACGGTATGCCTCTGGGCATTTCTGGTACTTTCAACTTCATGATCGTCTTCCAGGCTGAGCACAACATCCTTATGCATCCCTTCCACATGTTGGGTGTAGCTGGCGTATTCGGCGGCTCTCTATTCAGTGCTATGCATGGTTCTTTGGTAACTTCTAGTTTGATTAGAGAAACTACTGAGAATGAGTCTGCTAATGCAGGTTATAAGTTTGGTCAAGAAGAAGAAACTTACAACATCGTAGCTGCTCACGGCTATTTTGGTCGTTTGATCTTCCAATATGCTAGCTTCAACAATTCTCGTTCTCTACACTTCTTTTTAGCTGCTTGGCCCGTAGTAGGTATTTGGTTCACCGCCTTAGGCATCAGCACCATGGCATTCAACTTGAATGGTTTTAACTTCAACCAATCCGTGGTTGACAGCCAAGGTCGTGTTATAAACACCTGGGCTGACATCATAAACCGTGCCAACCTAGGTATGGAAGTCATGCATGAACGTAACGCTCATAACTTCCCCCTAGACTTAGCTTCTGTTGAAGCCCCTTCTATAAACGGATAATATCCGTCTGGTCATGCAGCACAACTGGATACCAAACCCTTCAACTTCGGAAGATAGGGTTTGGTGCCCTCAAGGTTCGTATGGTAGAACGAAGAGAGAGGAAGAGAACGGCCTGTCACAACCTCACGGTCATCAGTTTCCGACCTTGAATTGAGAAGGAAAAAGAGTTGCAATATCCCTTTCAAAAAGTTCCTCTTTTTACTCACTGAATGCTTGCAATCCTTCAATCTTTTGGGTGGAAAGAATCTATCTAGCTTAACGCATGGATCTTGTTCATATTTGGGGAGCCCCTCAACATTAGCAAAGGGGGCGGACGTAGCCAAGTGGATCAAGGCAATGGATTGTGGATCCATCACGCGCGGGTTCAATCCCCGTCGTTCGCCCATCCGGGTAATTCAATACCACCGCTCCGCCTGCTCAGAGCGGAGAGATTTTGTTGAGGTGGATGGGGTATATACGGGTCTCTTCGACAATAACATTTGAAAATTCCTGATTTCATTCCAATTTTGGATGCGGATATTTACAGAAATAACCAGACTTTTATGATATATTTCTTCCATCCCATCTTGAAATTTTCAAAATTCTCGGTATAATAGAATAAATATGGGAAATAGATAGATAAATAGTCTCAGAACTAATATGGAAGAAAAAACTATGGTGAAAGAGGTAGTAGAAAGAAGAGTAGGAGTAAGAGGCCCCGACTCTTCATCTGAAGTTTGGGACTTTTTCAAAGTCGATGCATTAAAATACTTCTCCGAATTATTGAAAAACCAACATCTCGAAGAACTTGTAGTTAGTCCAGCCTCCACCGCCGAACCTTTTATCAGATTATCTGACTTGTGATTTCTGAGTTCACTGTTTTTACGCAATCTGCGTCATTCAGTAATGAGGGGTAGTAGCATCACCCTGGAGATGCTGATGTTGTTAACGATACCAATTTCTATGCATCGCTTGAGTGACAAAAATTCGATCGAGAGAAGTTTTGTATTAACGAAAGTCATTAATGGGGGTGACGGGATAAGAAAGAAACAGGCAGAAAACCCCGGTAATTTCTCCCGCGACTGCTTCCTTCAATTCAAAAACTTTATCTCTCTCGGAAAAAATAGGAAGAGAGGAGCGCCGGCTTCCTACTACTTAGATTTGAACAAAGATATTTCAATTTTCGCAGGTTCCTCAAATGAGGAAAAAATCCGTTATGATGCCATGACTCCCTTGGTTTCCGGTAGACGGAAGGCACGCATAACGACGGATTCCACCCTATTTCTATTTGATCTATTCAAGGATGAGACTGAAGAGATTCAAGCGGTCCGTGGGGATAGGTATCTGCAAAATTTAGTTAGGTTTTTCAAATTCTATAACCAATTGGTAGTTTCCAAGAACGAAAGTGACTGCTACCAAAACAATTTTGCTTCGTCGCTTCTTCGGGAAATTCGTAACAAACAAGATCTGGATCGGTTACAAGCAATACGTTTGAGAAACGATTCAGTAAGTCCCGTAGTATTGGACCCCTGTGACAAAGCGCTACTGGAATCCATAGATTCAGCAGATCACCGAGGAGATGGATCGTCATTTTCCTTTCAGCAAGAAGCCTTTTCTAACTTGTCTTCTTTTACGTCTTGTGAAAAAACGATGTTGTTTCGCAACTTTTTATTCGGATTAGATTATGAAAAATATGGAAAAGACTTTCCCGTTTTACATGCTTATTCACAAATTAGAAATCAATTAATCAACCAACTAACCGACTTCCCTTCGAGAATTAAGAAATCAAACCTTATTTTTGATGGGGAAAGAGTTATTGACGTCAGTAATAGCATCAAATCCGAGAAAGGATTTTTCCCACCGAGAATGGGGGATAATATCACGTTTACTGAAATATCTGGCAAGAAACTTGGGTTAGCAAGTAGCGGATACTTCGACTTCAATGAGATTTTTCCAAACTATTTTGAAGCATCTTTAGGGATACCTAAAGAAATAACTACTCGAAGTGAAAATACTACTTTTTCAAAAAATTTGAAAGGAAGGGGGAACCTAGATTCGCTACATTTTCTAGTTAGATTGTATGGGCGAAGTAAAATCATACCTCTCTACCCAACATACATATTTCTTCTCCACGACTACTTCTGTGCGTTATCCACTGAATATTTCTCCCGAATCAAATATTGGTTGGATGTCTGGACGGGGAGCAGAGAATATATCATCGTAGCAAGAATTGCAACTGAATAAACAGTATTCGAATGGAAGGGTAAAGTGGAGCGTCTATTGAACGAATATGTTACCTCCCGAATTGATGAGTGTAGGAATTTTCAATCAAATGTGCATAGATGGCTCGATACGACAGGGGATTTGTCTCTTTTGCCTGTCGGAAAATCTTTGGAAAAAGCAATGAGGGACGACTTGGAAGAATTAATTTGCCGTGTGTCAGTAATGAGAAACGAGTTACTAAATAATGCTGGTGCCTGTCTCGGTAGTACCAATCAACATAACAAGAAATATTTTCACCGATTTCTCGATGTGTTAGTTCTGTCTAAAATGATTGTTGTTGAGGCTACTCGCCAGAAAGCTATGGTAGATACCATTGATTACTGCATCGAGAAATTGGACGATCTAGATTTTGATAAATTGAACAAAATGGATCTTACTGATCTTGATTTTTTATCAAGTTTCTTTGATGGTTACATTGACGAACAGATACTTTCTCTCAAAACAATTCTTGGAAGAAAAAAAAGTTTCTTCATCGAGCCTAGACTGTTAAGGGATGAAAAATCAGTAGGCTCCTCGACCGCACTGAAACCTGCGTCGAATCCCACTATTCCTGGGTTGCCTCGCATCGAAGCTATCCGAGCAGGATTCTCGAATGATGCTTTTTTCATTACGGGGCGGCAAATTTGGAATCTGTTTCTGCATGATTTAAATCGTGAGGGAGGTTCAATTAAGGATATTGGTGGGGGTATTTCAAAAAACATTTTTGATCAAATGAATAAATTAAACGACTCACCTGTACGGAGCCGCGCTGGAAACAAGTTCATTTTGAGAATCAAAGGGGGTTTCTTCATCGGGAGATGCAACAGTAGTTATCTCAACGTGTTAGAAAACTTCTCCGTGGGCTCCGACAAAAAAGCCATCTCATCTGATATCATCTCATCTATTCATCCCCAACTGGCAGATTCGTTATCATCCAATTTCTCGAAACAAACAGCATGGAAGGCAGATGGTCACTTACTCACACCAATTCAATTCATTTCGTCTAATCTGCATGAATCTGCAACAACAGTAACTCACTTAGATGGACTTCGCAATTCTATTTCGGATCTGAATGGGTTACTGGCAAGTTTGAACTCATCCCCTCGTGAAGCGATAGACTCGTCCCTATCTTCGTGCAGTAACGATGGAGTTTTTTCGAAAGAGGCGTCGGTAAACTCCGACTGGTGGTCGGACCATCAGCGACCCCAACCTCGTTGGAATCTGGTATTAGATCAAGTCAATTCGGAGAAGTTTGTTAAACATGGATTAGACGCAAGAAATGGTTCCACCAGAAATCGAGTCTATCGAAACGGTTTGTCTTTTGGGTATTTCTGGGAACCACAAGAATTGGATACACCTTATTGGTTGCTAAGATTCTCATTATGCAATGATGTAACATCGAGATTTCTAGCAGGATCAATTGGAAAGGAGGTTCCCCGCGAAGATGCGGGGTTTGCAAATTCATCTGCCCGGGAAGAAGCTACTCGCCTGTCCCATTTCACCAACTTTAATGAATTATCCAATGATTTAAACAAATATAAGATCTCTTGGATCTTTTGGAGAGACAGTATGGGTGAGAAATGGAGCTTATTGAGAGATTATATACCTCTGTTTTTTACCCCCACCTGGTGGAGATACTTCTACGACCTGATCAGAGAAACATATCCAGAAATAGTACTTAAAATAAGTTATGACTCAAATCATGATCTTCCTAGAATTTGTGAGGGAATTGCTAAGAATTTAGTAGGTGGCGCGAAAGGCTATTTATTACGAAGCCTGCAAAGGGTAGGATTGAGATTCGAAAACAATTCTATTCGTACTCTATCATCCGAGATAGGTATTCTCATCCCCGAAAAAATTTCTGATGAAGCGGATATATCACATCCAGGAGAGTGGTCGGTATCTCAATTTTCCGATAGGCCTATCTTCTATTGCTGCATCCTCTCAATATTATTACTTCTCGCATTATTGAAACATCCTTTGTCTGCCGTTTCGGGTTCCAATTCCTTTCATTCGTGGAAACGTTTTGATACCATTGAATATTTAACAGACCCAATGCGTGGATCCTATTTGAAAAAGGTAATGTATTCCCCCCCGACAAGCTAAATGTTAACGAGAGATCTACTAATCCATTCCTTGAATAGATTCTTGAGTTATGTAAATAATATAATTTTTTTCCTTCTCGTGAAAAATGAAATTGATTCATGGATATCTCGTAGAGAAAGCTCTGATATTATAGATAATAGTAGAGAACTACTGACTCAATATTTAGTATCGACTAAAATTCTCTACAGGTATGCAGCGAAATCAAAATCCAATTATGACTTATTGAGCAACAAGATTTTTCATGAACCTTACCCACGAGGAAGATCCAATGTTTTGGCATACTCACTTCAATTCTGGCAAAATGATCTATTGGGTCACAAGATCCGTAAGTTGGATCCTGTGGAGAAGTGGGCTTTTTACGCCTTCGGGAGAAATATTCTATTTTCAGCAACAACAAGACGAAGAGACGGTAGACTGAACATGCCATGTTGTGACATACCTATTTCACTCCAATCGGGATTATTACCATCTAAAGGAATTTTGCTAGTAGGACCTATAGAAACTGGCCGATCCTCTATTATTAGAGATGTAGCATTCAACTCCTACTTTCCAGTGGTGAAACTACCACTAAAAAAGTTCATATACAACCGATCCTTTTTCAGCAATGTACGTGGAAATTTCATCTCGAAAGAGAGCGTACACCGATTAAATCTCGTCTTTGAAATAGCGAAGGAAATGTCTCCTTGTACACTATGGATTCAAGATATTCATGAATTGAATATTCATCGTTCGTATAATAAGCTAGAAGCTGATCCTAAATTTTTACTTTGCCAAATATTGAAGAGTATTGGTCACAAGCTCGGCAACTCCAACATCCGCAAGAATATTGTTATTGCCACGACTCACGTACCTGCGAGGATAGATCCAGCTTCAGTAGCTCCGAATCGGTTAAACTAATTAATAAATTTTCGAAAGTCCAACGGGCGTCAACGTCAGAAAGAATTGTCAATTCTACTACGTATCAAAAATTTCAAAATAGGGGCTAATCCGCCTCTCCTTGAGAGTACTGTGTCTGGAACTACGGGTTATAGTAAACGAGATTTATTCTTTCTCGCCAATGAAGCGTTATTAATAGGTAATTCCAAAAGAAAAAAGTTTGTATGTAGCAATGCAATTGGATTAGCTTTACATAGACAGCATTCGACTGTTAGTGATATGGGCAATGGGATGGAATCTGATTGTGAATGGGAAATCTCTTCCTACGAGATAGCAGAAGCCACTTCGAAGAATAGTTTGATAGATAGTTATCTCGCGAATATTCCATTTCTTGGTCGTGACGCGTTGAAGATGCGATTTTATTATTTGTCTAACTGGTATGTGGAACCTTCAATAACCAAATCAACAATTGACGAATTCACTATGTTTTCGCATCTCCTAGGGCTACTAGCTGAATTAGTAGCTCGCAATTCGTTCCAAATGGATATTAGAAAAAAAGAGAATTTCACTGTTATCGATAAACTCGTAGAGAATGACTTAAACCTAGCTTGTGGTGTCCTAGAAAACCTCTCGAATAATTTCTCGCGTTCAGAAATTTGTGAGGGGGGGGGTCGACGCAATAAGAGTTTTTCTATTTCCTTTCCTATTGGAAAACCCAAGTATTGCTCAGGTGTAACCTCTACAAGTCGCTCCTCTAAATTTATGAGAAAGGGGAGACTTAGTAGTCTAACGGAATTCGAGATGCAACAGTCACCCGAATTAATAAATTCTACGACAGAGGTGTCGCGTGAGATTACTTGGTCCCATAAGGCTTGGCGTCTCCGTTTCCTGCGAGGCGGGACTTATGAATTGATGGGGGTATTATCCGAACCCAACCATTTGTATAACTTAATTCTCCTTTACCACAATCAGAATTATATACCCCAACAAGATTTTGAATTCAATAAGATTAAGGGGGAGAAAAGGAAATGGCGCGAGAGGAGCGGGTATCTTTTCAGTTTTGAAAAATCTGTCACTAATGTAACAGATCACTCTATTAAAAGATTAGAAAACCGATTGGATAATATGTTGTTACGTGAGCAATTTTTCGAATTGGGAATCTCTGGCGACTCATCTAATGAGTATGAAACACATTGTGATCGATTTAATGAAACGACTCGACTCTTCGGGGGGCGCTTCATCTGGGACCCCATGCTTCTGTTCCAGCCAGACCCTAACATTCCTTCCCTGCGCCGCAACTTGTTGCCGACAAAAGAACTGGCGCGGAGGCTTTACACCATTTACGGTATGAGAAGGCAGCGCCTTCAAAAGATCTCAAATAAAAAAATTAAAAATTTCTTTCTCTATCGTGAAGATAATCCGAAATTGAAACCCGACTCATCTATTAATCGGTGGAATAATCTTCCTTCGGATGAGGAGGAACGAGATTCCGAATACGTCAAAGAAACTTCTTTCATGGATATACATCTGCAATATCCAAAGACATTTCCTCCCGTTCGTTTGGATTGCTACACGGTAGCGGAGGATTTCCCGGGACGATTTCTTCGGTTTAGGCTTCTCGTTCATAGAAACAGATGGATGAGACGGAACCGTTCCCCATTTCAGGATTTTCTTATCTATAATATGTTGCTTGAAACTTGTGAATATCTATCCAATCCGTTCCGGTTTGGTGAAGCATCGCTGGATCGAACAATGAAACAATTCCTTCAAGAAAGTTAAATGTCGTAAAACAACTGTTGTTTCCTCAGTTAGATACTCCCCACTCCGTCTAGATCTCTAGCCATAGAATTGAAAGCCAAATCAGTAAAAGGAAGACCTCTATTATTTTCCTTTTACTGATACAAAAAAAAAACAGCATTTCGAAAAGTAAGAAGTTGGAGACCAGTTACTTTGTGATATGGTATGGTAGGAGTCTCCTTACTGAGAAATGAGATTAGGAGGAGTAATAGAGGTTATTCCGCAGGAATTATGCAAACGAAGCAAATTTTTTGTATTAATTTTGATACGTATTTTTTTTTCATTCTGGATTTACCCCCCAGTGATTAATTTGCTCATTCCAGTCATTCGATACACTGGATTGAATTGAAGTGAAAACTATTAAAAAACGACGCCTCAATGGAATCCTTGGAGCTCTTCAGGGGGTAGGGGGCGCACCAGTATTCCTGTCTCCATTTGTTGGTGTTGAGGCTTAAAATAAGCACGATGGTAAACCATTCAATAATTGGTGGGTCATGATCCAACCCGACTTGATTTGTCACATGTGTCAGATAGAACTCTCCTATTACTGGGAATTCTCGACGTAGATACGAATCTCCCCGGGTAGGATTCGAACCTACGACCAATCGGTTAACAGCCGACCGCTCTACCGCTGAGCTACCGGGGAAGGTGGTAGGGGATTCAGTTTCATACATACTTGAAGACCTCTTTTCCGGAAGCCACTTCCAAATCTAGGAGGAGTTAAGCTTTCTCCGCTATTTCGTAAACTTTGTTTATGCCCTAACTCCCATTATAGGAGGAGGCGGCGGCGATAGCAATCCCATTTGAATGGAGGGGCCCCCGAATCATGGGAGGGGGCTTGATTGTAGGGTTGATCTCGACCTTGTCTTGGTCGATTGACCCCTCCTCCCATGATTCGTATTGATCAATCACCAATAAGTGGTTTCTATTCCCCCCTTCCGGGAGGCGTAGTAGAATAGTCACAGGATCCTTCCACCTCAAGGTGGGAAAATAGTTGAAGAATAAAAAAAGGGAGGATAGAGGAAACAGAAAAGAAATATGGAGAGAAGGAAGATGAAGAATAGCCGGGAGAAATGGACGCGAATTGGAGTTTCGTGAAACGAAAGTAGCAGTTTACGGAAAAGGCGGGATTGGGAAGAAGGTTATTAGAGGCAACATTATTAAACTAATTCCAAGAACCAATACAAACGAGTAAAAAGATACTCTGCCGTTTTCTCCGTACCGTAGACCCTCTCCTCCGATAAAATTTGATGCACCCGTGGCGTTGACAAAGCCATCCACTACGCGCTGATCAAATTGTGAAATCAACTTGCTGAGAGATATGACATTACGTATAAACCAGATATTATAGTAGTAATCAATATAACCCCGATTAAGCGACCAGGTCCGAACGAAACGTCCAAGTGTACTAACTAAGTTATTATTTGTTAGCTCCAAACTCAAAAATTTTTTTTGATTCTTTAACGTATTAGCTTGTCTATAAACAAAAATATTGCTGGAAAGCAATATTCCAAAAAGAGACAGACTTACCGAACCAATTGAATTTACCAAATCTTCTCGTAAAAACTCTAAATTTTTAGTAACATTTAATAAATTAGGTGGGTAAATAAACCATTCATACAGTGAGTCAAAACCATTGTCTTTTCCGTTGAAATCGACTCCTACTAATCCAATCAATATAGCGGGTATTGCCAATGCTACTAGAGGAAACGTCATGACAAAATTTGATTCTTTAGGCCGTACAAAGCTCTCGACAGAATGGGCCTGTTGAATAGCCCAAAGATCCCCTAATTGTGAATGTACTGACAGAAAATTTTTATCAACTATGTATTGTGCAGATACGGGATTTTGACTAATTTGATTGATCGAAGATTCCAGTTCAGTTCCGCCCCACAAACTGATATCTTCTTTAAACGAAGGAGGATTGTTAAAATAATTCAAATTCATCTTGTTAGCACGAAAATCTCCTTCAAAAGTGAGAAGATGGATGCGAAACATGTAAAACGCAGTTAGACCCGCTGTGCCCGAAGCAATCAACCCTAAAGCAGGAGAGTATAACCAGCTTTTGGTAATAATCTCGTCCTTGGACCAGAAACAAGCTAGAGGCGGTATGCCGCACAGGGAAAGAGTACCTATAAGAAAAGTAGTTCCAGTTATTGGCATGTATTTACGCAAGCCGCCCAAAAAAAACATATTTTGACTTCTGGCAGGTGAATATCCAACTACTTTTTCGATGGAGTGAATTACTGAACCAGCTCCAAGAAATAACAAAGCTTTGGAGTAAGCATGCGTTACTAGGTGGAATAGGGCGGATCGAGAAGCACCAATGCCTAAAGCTAAAACCATATATCCCAACTGAGACATCGTAGAATAAGCGAGACCCCTTTTAAGATCTCTCTGAGAAATAGCTAACGTGGCACCCAACAAGGCTGTTGCTCCACCTACCCAAGAAATGACACACATCGCTAGGGGAAAGATAAAAATTAGGTTGAAAATTCGAGCAATAAAAAAAATACCGGCAGCTACCATAGTGGCAGCATGAATAAGAGCCGATATTGGTGTGGGCCCTTCCATTGCGTCTGGTAACCATACGTGAAGTGGGAACTGAGCAGATTTAGCAACTGGACCTAGGAATAGTAAAAGAATTATTATATTTGCAAAGATCGGATTGACAAATCCTACTTTTTCTAAATCAAAAAATCAATCACACAATTCGGAAATCTCAAAACTACCGGTTATCCAGTATAAACCTAAAATACCTAGAAGCAATCCAAAATCTCCTATGCGGTTTGTGACAAAGGCTTTTTGACAAGCATTTGCAGCACTTGCTCTTGCGAACCAGAAACCTACCAAAAAGTACGAACACATTCCTACTAATTCCCAGAAAATGTAAAGTTGTATCAAGTTGGGGCTCAAAACTAGCCCTGACATCGACGCAGTAAACAGGCTTAGATAAGCGTAAAACCTCAAATATCCCTAGTCATGAAACATGTAACTATCGCTGTAAATCATCACTGAGACGCCTACGGTAGTAACCAGTAGTGACATAATTAGAGTAAGCGGATCAACTAAAAACCCTATTTCCAAACAAAAATCACTCTTTGGAATCCAAGCCCACAAATACTGCTGAATTGAATGGTTAATAAATTGTTCCGAAAATAGCACGAGAGAAACAAACATAGCAATTGTTAGCAAAAAAATATTGACCAGTGCACATACTCGACGAAAACCTCTTGTAGCTTTTGGGAAGAAGAATGCTAACAATCCAGTAAAACAAGAAGCTACTAATGGACACAAAGGGATAATCCAAGCATATTCGTTTGAAAGTTTCACAGATGTATTGAATTCAAATTGAATTTGGTGTTATTTCTTTCTTGATAATTTTTGTTGAAAGATAAAATGTGGGAACAATACCAAATGGAATGTATGCAGGCAAAATAATTAAATCTAGACTATACAAAATTTTAAATTAAATTGAAGTTGTCTAAGTTTTTAATCTTATGAAAAAAAAAAACAATAAACAAAAAACTTGACAATATCCAGACACGACCGAGATACTTAGTCGAGTATTAAAAATTGGTAACGAACCAATTCGTTTTATTATCAATATCAATTTTTTTTTTTTCAGTACTGAAATAAGTAGATTAATAAAAGGAATCAGAATGAATAAATACGCAATTATCGACATTGGGGGAAACCAATTACGAGTGGAACCGGGAAGATTTCATGATGTTCGTCACTTTATTTCCAATCTAGACATGCGGAGATCCAACGCAAAAATATCCATGAATCGAGTTTTGCTTATTCGTAACGGATCTAATTTAGATATTGGCAATCCTTGGTTAGCCGATGCAGTTGTTACAGGCCGGATCTTACATAACTGCTTCGAAAAAAAATTGGTGATACAAAAGATCCATTCTAAGAAAAAAAAACGACGGATTTGCGGATACAGAGAAAATAGAATTAGACTTGTAATTGAATCCATTAGTATCAGTAGGAAAGATACGATTCCCTAATCCCATCGGGCCACTAATTGAGAAGGTAATGCAGCAAAATCAAGTCTTATCTCTCCAACTCAATAGCCTGTTCTGTTACTAGTTAGTTTCTTCTTTCTTATTATATCTATTCTATCGATACGTATCAACATAGCAGTTAATAAAAAATTAAGCTTAAATAATACACGATAGAATATGGCCGTTCCAAAAAAACGCACCTCTGGATCGAAAAAAAAAATTCGCAGTTATGCTTGGAAAATCAAATCTGTGAAGAAGGCATCAAAAGCGTTTTCTTTAGCCCAATCTGTTTTGAGTGGTCGTTCAAAAAGTTTCTACTACGTAACAGGTAGGAAGTCTTTACAAACAAACTAGTGGTATTTTTTTTCTTTTTAATTTGTATGTAGTTGCTTCACGAGTGGCGGAGTGGAGGGGGGGGGGTCTGATTATTTTTCCTTCGATTTTTTTTTTTCTTTGTAATTTAGACTTTTGAGAGATTTCTGCATAAACGCCAACTTAATTGATTGGCTTGCCATTTGTCTGAAAGATAACTGACTCGATTTGCACGGAAAATTTATTTCCGAACGAAATGAAAAAGAAATAAAACATCTAATGTCTCAATTTCTGCACAAAAACCACGGATCCATATTTTATTCTTTTTTCGGAATAACAGGATTTGAACCTGTGACCTCCATCACCCCAAGATGGCGCGCTACCAAACTACGCTATATCCCGCATCTATCTATCTATATATATAAAGTATGAGCGGACTACATATCATTGATATCTGATATATCAAAAAAAAAGTGTATTAAATTTCTAATTTTTTACTTCCGTTATATGTATTAACCCCCCCCCCCAGCCTACATCCATTTCAGTGTTTTCCCTTCGAAGGAATCCATAGTAGTTGACTCGTTAAGCCGAGCCGATGTAAAATGAATTTGCATCTGCTCAAAATTAAATGAGCCGCTATGGTGAAATAGGTAGACACGCTGCTCTTAGGAAGCAGTGCCAGAGCATCTCGGTTCGAATCCGAGTAGCGGCAAATAAATTTTTTATTACCATGTTAGAATAGATGAACGATTGGTAAATTTGTAGTAAAGATTCTATTGGAGATGGGTTAGTAATAATAGCTTCAAGATTGATCAAATTAAAAATTTAAATTAAAAAAGAATTTACTGGTTTCCCCTTATTACGATGTATACCGACATAGAGTACATATTCGTTCATATCTCATTTGTGATGCTTTTTTTTGTCACCTTGTCGAATTCGATCAATTCATTTTATGAAATTAATAAACTTAATTACTTTAGCAAGAACGGCATGACAATTGCTTTTCTCCGTAGTACTTCATCTTTGGCTATTCGTTGTTTTCAAATCAAACATTTACCGCTAGGCAATTCGTATGAGTCGTTAATGTTTCTTTCATGGGGCTTTTCTTTCTTATACCCAAATTTAAACATCGGAAGTCAAAATGGCTTGTCGGGTGCAATTCTAGCACCCAGTGCTACGCTAACTCACGCTTTTGCAACTTTAAGCCTTCCCCAAAAGATGCAACAATCTGCGGCGTTAGTACCAGCCTTGCAGTCTCAATGGTTGATGATGCATGTAAGTACAACGTCAATTAGTTATGCAACTTTATTGTGTGGGTCTTCACTAGCAATAGTTTTACTGAGTCTTTTTTACGGCAAGCTAGGTAGCTTTTTTACTCTAGATTTGGGATTGTATTCCAAATCTACGAAATGCAACTGCTCATCAAGTTTTTGCAATAACATCCGAAAACAAACTAATGTGCAAAGCTTTTCCTACTCACTCTTTTTCAATTCACGAAAGTGCAAATTGATTAATTACTTGGATAAATGGGCTTATCAAGCGATTAGTATGGGGTTTTCTTTCCTTACTATTGGTATACTTTCCGGAGCGGTGTGGGCTAATGAAGCTCGGGGATCTTACTGGAGTTGGGACCCAAAAGAGACTTGGGCATTAGTAACCCGGTTGGTTTATGCTATTTACCTGCATACGAGGATAGACGGGAAGTGGATGGGAGAGGGGCCGGCTACAGCAGCATCTATGGGATTTTTTTCAGTTTGGATTTGCTTTTTGGGAGTCAATTTAGTAGGAGTTGGCTTGCATAGTTACGGGTGGTTGGTATAGAGGCAGAGAATAAAAATTTTGGAAATCAAAGAGAAATTAGTGCTAAGAAGCAAGAATTAGTTGCTATTTGATCAAATCTTCGGGTTTTTCAGAGAATTGGAGGATTAGTTGAGTGGAAAAACGGTTTCAAAAATCTGGATGGAGAAGCAGAAACAGACATTTAAGAACTACCTATCCAATTAAATGTTTGTGTATGCTTCCCCATCGTTTGCAAATAAAAGTAATTGTGGAATTCCAAATGTTCTAAAGATAAATTTGAGTCGACTAGTTTAACTGAACCCAGCAAACCTCCCCACACAGTAGGTGTATGAGACAAACAAATTTCTTTGTACCAAAATTAATTTTAGACGGGGTAATTCTACCCCTATTTCAACATATTGGAATAGAAAAGTGAAATAGAAAGTACCTTATCACTCCAAATAGATAAAATCAAATTTGGGTATGAACCTATACCTAGTATTGGCAGTAGGAAACAAATTAAAGTGAATAATTCCCTTGGACCAAGGTCAATTAAATAGGGATTTTTTTCTTCAAAGAATCTATAACCATAAAAAATTCGACGTAACATCGATAATAAATAAATGGAGGTTAATATTGTACCGATTGCTCCTAGCACCGTAATTACTGTTTTTAAGTAAAATGAGTATTGCTTCGCAGTAATAACTCCTAGAAAAACTAATAATTCTGATACAAAACCACTCATTCCCGGCAATGCGAGAGACGCAAGTGAAAAAATGCTAAACATGGCAAATAGTTTAGGCATTGAAATTGCGACTCCTCCCAACTGATCCAAGAGATAACTTCGGGTTCTATCGTAGCAGCTACCTGCAAGGAAAAATAAAGCAGCTCCAACTAGACCGTGGGAAATCATTTGCAACATGGCTCCGTTAATACCTGCATCTGTCAAGGAACCGATTCCGATGCTTACAAAACCCATGTGAGAAATTGATGAATAAGCTATTCTCCGTTTGAGATTGCGCTGACTTATTGAAATTAGAGAGGCATAAACAATTTGAATTCCTCCGAGTAACATAATCCCCGAACCTAGTAATAGATGTGCATGAGTCAGTAATTCCAAATTAATTCGAATTAGTCCATATCCACCCATTTTTAGCAAGACCCCGGCTAGTAGCATGCATGTGCTGTAATGAGCCTCTCCATGAGTATCTGGTAACCAGGTATGGCAGGGAATTATTGGTAATTTTACAGCGTAAGCAACCAAGAAGCCCATATAAATAAGTACTTCCAACGAAAGGGGGTAAGATTTAAACATCGAATCTTGAATATCAAAAGAAGGAATTTCGCTACCGGAAAAACTCATAGTTAGAGCTCCTACTAGGAGAAAAATTGAACCACCGGCTGTGTATAAAACAAATTTTGTGGCTGAGTATAAACGCTTTTTTCCGCCCCATAAGCAGAGAAGTAAATAGACTGGAATTAATTCTAGTTCCCACATAAAAAAGAAAAGCAAAATGTCTCGGGAGACAAATAAGCCAATTTGACCGCCATACAAAATTAGCATCAAAAGATAAAATAGCCGTGTATTACGAGTGATAGGCCAAGCCGCTGGGGTTGCCAGAGTAGTAACGAAACCCGTAAGTAAAACGAGACCCATGGAAAGTCCGTCAACACCTACTGACCAATGAAGATGAATAGCATTTATCCAACAGAATGTCTCTAGTAACTGAATTGATTGAGAATCCACTTGAAAATGACGGTAAAAAATGTAAGTAATTGGCGAAAATTCCAGTATGCAAATACTCAGAGTATACCACCGAATGATTCTGCTTCCATGACGGGGCAGAATTGGAATCATCAAACCGGATAAAATTGGGAAGGAAACGACTGCCGTTAGCCGAGGTACATTACTAATCATGAGTTGAGAGAGAGAGATAATTTTTGATATAAGAGAGGCTGTGTGAGCCAAATAAAATGACCCATATCCGTACTTAGAAAGCTTGAAGGGATATGGGTCGGCAGTTAACTTTCTTCCCCCGTTTCATTGACTGACTAGTAAGCCAGACCCATACTACGGGTAGTTTCAGCACCCAGATATACACGTACACTTAGAAAATCTGTCGGACAAGCAGATTCGCATCTTTTACAGCCCACACAATCTTCCGTTCTAGGAGCGGAAGCTATTTGATTTGCTTTGCATCCGTCCCAGGGTATCATTTCTAGCACATCTGTAGGACATGCCCTTACACACTGGGTACAACCAATACATGTATCATAAATTTTCACTGAATGTGCCATTGAGTCTATCTACTCCTATTACGTAGCAAATTTTTATTAAAAAGTTGAGATATATCTATTTTTTACTAATTTTCGACTAACTACTTTTCACAAGCTTTTTTCATCACTTTCAAAATCTATCCAATCGTATCTCAGTTTGTTAAAACCTGTCTTCTCCATCCTTTTTCCCTCCAAAAAGAAGTGAGAGGTTGTGAAACTTTGATAGAAAAATTAGTTGTTAAGAGAAAAAAGGAGTAAAGGGTATCCAATTTACTGAGTTAATGTAAACACTGTAAAATTAATTGGGTATCTAAAAAAGGGCCCACCCGATTGATTGATTAGTCACCATTTTAACAAATTCAATTGATCGATACGAGTAGACCTCCTGCTCCGGTGGATGGAAAGAGCGATGGCTAGCCCAGTAACAGCTTCGGCAGCCGCAACGGTTATTATAAATAAAGAAAAAATCTCTCCTCCCTTTTGATTTCTGAAAAAGTTTGAAAATATAATAAAGTTTGGAGTAATGGCATTAAATATTAATTCAAGACTCATGAGTGCCCTAACCATATTTTTACTTGTAATTAATCCAAAAAAACCTACACATAAAATGTATGCACCTAAAATTAGTCCTTCTACAAACATAATTTATTCAATTTCTCCTCCAAGATTAAGTCAAACTCTTTTCAGGGCTTTTATTCTTTTTTTTTTTCTATATACATCGATTTAGATAAGTTGAGATCAGTCAAAAAACGAAGAATTCTCGGGGGGTGATGCAACAGGCAACTTCTCGTCGGCTGTAAATTTATTTTCATTGCGTGCTGGATTAATTGCTCCCACTAAAGCAACTAGGAGAATTATTGAGGCAAGTTCGAAGGGTACTAGAAACTCGCTCAATAACTCGTATCCAAGTTGTTGAACATTACTCTTAGGTGTACTTGATGCAATAATTCCTGATTCATAAATGATACTTAGATTAAACCACTCTGTATTATGAATTACACACGCTAATGCCGCAAAAAGCATTGTACAAACCCCTAAAGCAGTGAAATACCCAACGCCACGAATAGTGGTAGCAGGATCAGAGCTTGCGGGCTCGTCAGTAATCATTACAGCAAATACAATTAAAACATTTATAGCGCCTACATAAACTAGCGATTGCACAGCAGCAACGAAATCTGCATTTGATACAAGGTATAATAAAGATATACAAGTAAAAACCGAACCTAGAGAAAAAGCGGAATTAGCTGTATTAACAAATGATACTGCACCTACACTTCCCAACAAAATGCCCGATTCTACTAATTTCAAAGCAATTTCATGAATTAATTCCGATAAAGTCGTTGGACACAATTACTTACATGTTTTATTCAAATTTTCTTTATACTTAACACTCCCTCTCTTCCCCTTTGATTTCTGTGAAAACAAATTAAGTAATTACTTAATTGAGCAAAAACCTTATTTCACAAATTCTAAATTGGGTTTTTTTCACCCACAAATCTTTTTATTGCAAAAGACTTGTTGAAGTCAAAAATGGTTGAATCGAAACATCTTGAAATACAGAAAAAGGTACACGCCCCAGAGCTGTTTGATCATGATTAAGTTCGTGACGATCATAACTGGAAAGTTCATATTCTTCGGTCATTGACAAACAATTTGTTGGACAGTACTCAATGCAGTTCCCGCAGAATATGCAAACTCCAAAATCAATGTTGTAGCTCTTCAATTTCTTCTTTTTTACATCTTTTCTAAAAACCCAATCGACAACTGGAAGATTAATTGGGCAGACCCGAACACATACTTCGCAGGCAATACATTTGTCAAATTCAAAATGGATACGTCCTCGAAATCGTTCGGAGGGCACATTTTTTTCGTATGGATATTGAACAGTTATGGGCAAACGATTTGAATGATCCAAAGTAACCGCGGATCCTTGACCGATGTATTTTGCGGCTTCTACAACTTCTTGGCCATAACTTTGAAACTTAATTATTGACGGAAACATGAGATAAAGAAACCCAAAGTTATTTTTGTTATTTGACTGACAAAGATTTCCGCGAGACGGGAAGGGGCGCAGTTGACTCATCTCCCTCGTTCTTTCCTGGTAGTGAATTAAATAGATTCAACTCGAACTGAAGCTAATGTGGAGACATCAATTTATTAATAGAATTTGAAACGACGCTGTCAGTAACAAATTTCCCGGAGCAATTGGTGGGAGAAATTTCCATCCGAGATCTAGTAATTGATCCATCCTTACTCTAGGTAGAGTCCGTCTTGTCAAAATAGAGATAAAAAGAAATAGATAGGCTTTGGATAATGTAGTGATGACCTCTAAAACCGGGCTCAACATGCTGAAAGACCCACCACTACCATTTGATGTTGAAAAATCTTGTCCGAAACTTTCAAAAAAAGGAATCGAGGAATTCCATCCACCTAAATACAAGACTGATACAAATAGCGAAGAAACCAACAAATTTAAGTGGGAACCAACATAAAATAAGCCAAATTTAATTCCCGAATATTCGGTTTGATAACCCGCGACTAACTCTTCCTCCGCTTCTGGCAAGTCAAAAGGCAATCTTTCACATTCTGCTAATGAAGAGATAAAAAAGGCTGTGAATCCTATTGGCTGACGCCACAGGTTCCATCCCAAAAAACCATATTTGGATTGCATCTCTACTATATCAACTGTACTTAAGCTGCCCGATAAATATAGTCGGCGGCTTTCTCTCTCCGCCTCTAATTCAAAACCGTACATGAACTTGAAATTTCATACGGCTCCTCATTGAGATCGTAGAGTAGGATAATTATGTCAGTTGTAATCATAAATCCGGCTCTAATCAATGAGATTCCGTCTGCCTTTCTACGAGTATGCTTCCGAATCTATCTCGACCTTATCCGTCCTATGGGTTGATATTTTCTAGTCTAGGAAACGCCTCTTTCGTATTTCCTACCTATTTTTGTCTCTTATTTAGAAAGAGTTTAACCTCTCCTTTTTGCATATAGAAGGCATCTATAAAAAAAAAATTATTTTGTACCTACCCAACTCATTTTATCGCACAATTCTCACAAGGGTTACTTCGTTCCAAATGGTTATCGCTGAAGTGAGTAGGATTATACTCGAGGCCGAAATCATCTAGGTGTACTACTCAGTTACTCCTACCACGACTGAGTTTATTTCAAACGAAAAGCTATGAGGTGAAGGAAGAGACAAATATGGAGGAAAATAAATAACTATCAATACAGTTATTTTTTTTTTTATACAATTGCTTGTATCTACTTAATTTTTACCAAAATTTACTTCTTGCCTTCACTACGCAGATCGGTTTCACAAGTCTCTTGCGTATATTCGTGTTTCTCGCTACTCACTTCTTTGACTGAGCATAAATTGATTATTTCTTATTGTCCGCTTCAAGCTTCGGTAACAAGCCAAGACTTGGGATCAAGCAACAAACACCGTCGTACATGGGCTGTGGGGTTTGATTACGTAACTGCAGAAACGCCGTTTGAATGCACCCAGATAACCGCTTGGTCTCTCATTCAACGGAATTCACGAGGTGAGGATGTTTTCCTTTTCTCGCATCCGTGCTTAACGAATCGCACGTAGGGATATCGACAGTACACATGAGGCTAGAGGTATTTCATAACTGATAGATTGAGCTGCAGCCCTGAGACCGCCCAAAAAAGAATATTTGTTATTTGACCCGTATCCCGCCATGAGAATACCCAAAGGTACGATGCTTGAGATAGCAATCCAGAAAAAAACGCCTATTCCCAAATCGGATAAAATGATATGGTGGCCAAAAGGTATTACCAAAAAGGTGATAAAAACGGGTATGACTACAACAGCTGGTCCGATGGTAAATAACCGGGCGTTACCCCTGGCCGGGATGACATCTTCTTTCAGTAGTAGTTTGATTCCATCTGCTAGGGATTGAATAATTCCTAACGGGCCCGCATATTCCGGCCCGAGACGTTGTTGCACCCCTGCAGATACCTTTCATTCGAGCCATGCAGTGACTGAGACTCCTATCGTGACTCCCAGAACTAGAATGAGAGTATAAGCCAAAATCCAAATTGATTCGGGAAAATTCGTTGCAATTTTCAATTTATTGAAAAAGTGAACTAGTTCCCCTTCAGAAAATTTAACACCATTTATCATTCTAACGATCAACCTCTCCCATAATAATGTCTATGCTACCTAAGATTGCCATAATATCTGCAAGCTTCATCCCTTTAATCAGTTGAGGAAGAATCTGCAAATTTGTAAAACCGGGTGGACGAATCTTTAATCTCCAAGGAAATACGCTGTCATCTCCGATCAAAAAAATTCCTAATTCCCCCTTAGGGGCTTCTACTCGTACGTAATGTTCCTGTCTAGGCAATTTAAGAGTTGGAGAAGATTTTTTTCCAACGAACTGATAATTGAAACTGCTCCAGTCTATTTCCTCTTTCCGTTTCGCAAGACGCCGACCTTCGAGATTTTCATATGGACCTCCCGGAAGAAGTTTTAGGGCTTGTTGAATTATATTTATTGATTCCTTCATCTCGTTGATTCTTACTAAATAGCGAGCTAAGGAATCTCCTTCTTCTTGCCAGTGAATTTGCCAATCTAGTTTATCATAGCATTCGTAATGATCAATTTTGCGAAGATCCCACTGAACCCCCGAAGCCCGCAATGAAGGTCCAGATAATCCCCAATTGATGGCTTCCTGTCTGCTTATAAGACCTACTCCCCTTACCCGTCTTAGAAAAATGGGATTTCGTGTAATTAGTCGTTCATATTCATGTATTTTTGGAAGACAATATTGGCAGAAATCTAAGCATTTATCTACCCATCCATAGGGCAGATCTGTGGCAACCCCACCGATACGAAAATAGTTATGCATCATTCGCATGCCTGTAGCAGCTTCAAACAAGTCGTAGATCAACTCCCTTTCGCGGAATATATAGAAAAAGGGAGTCTGGGCACCGATATCTGCTAGGAATGGTCCGAGCCATAACAGATGAGATGCTATTCGACTTAATTCGAGCATGATTATCCGTATGTAACTAGCTCTCTCGGGTATCTGAATATTTGCCAATTTCTCCGACGCATTGACCGTCACCGCTTCGGTAAACATGGTAGCTAAATAATCCCATCTCGTTACGTAAGGAAGATATTGCAAAATTGTTCGGTTCTCAGCAATTTTTTCCATTCCTCGATGTAGATATCCAAGTATTGGTTCGCAATCGACAACCTTTTCACCCTCTATAACAACAACAAGCCGTAGAACGCCATGCATTGATGGATGATGGGGACCCAGGCTTACCACAATTGGATCCATATCTCTAACCTGAATACTCGTAAATTGCTTCCTTTCCAATAAAAAAAATTAAAACTCAAGAAATGTCATATCATAGAACCCGATTTATTTAGAAACGAGACAGTTGCTTCAACCAGAAAAAGGTGGGGGATCAAGCCCCCCAGAGAGAGGAAAAATAAAGTATAGAGAAAGAAAAAAAAACGAGAAATCTCGGGTTAGCGTCCTTTCAATCCTCGAATGCCTAATTTTTTTATAACCCTTAAATATATATTTATATCTTTCCCAAACAAATAAGCTAGAAGGCGTTTGCGTTTACCAAGTAATTTCCACAAACCTATTTGAGATGAATAGTCCTTGGGGTGTAATTCTAGATGATAGGTAAGCTTCGAGACCCGGTAAGTTGAATAGTAAATTTGAGAAGCAGCGAACCCCGTATTTTTGTTCCCACCCGAAAGCTGTGAGTTAATAAATGTCTGTTTGTCCATGTTGATATCAGTAGTAATCATGATTATGTACTCCGTCTCGGATCAATTATAGGAGGTTTGATAAATAGTTGCATCAGAAATTCTTTGTACCCAAAGATTTGATGGTTTTTGATAAGGGTGTGGTAGAGAAATCCCACACCCCATAACCACGATTTCAGTCTTCACGTCTGACCAATAGATGCGCTTCAACTTGCGGCATCCAAACTTGTGAGTGATTTAATTAGAATTAATTTAACGCCGACCATTTTGATGTAGGCAATTTTGCTTTAATCAAAACAATTTAGCAACTAGGCGCGTCTTGCATTTATCCTCTTGCTCATTTTACTTTGGAATAATAGGGTACATCCGAATTTTAAGCGTTGCAAATCGACTCCCAGTTGTCATGCCGAGGCAGAATCTGCCAATGCAAGCTAATTCCTCCAAGCGGTGACTGGGCCACAGAAAACGTTTGATTTTTTGAGTATCACTTATCCCTGGGAGATGGGGGGGGCGGTGCCTATTGGCATTTTGAATCCTTTCAACTTCTGAAATGGATTGGGAAGAGTATCCCCATGGATCAAAATTTCTTGAAATTAATAAACAGCGAAGGAATCGAAATTCTCTGCGGCGCCGCAGGAGTAATAAATCGTCGATGTTATAAAGACAAGATTGCTTGCAATTCCGTTCAGCCGCGAGGTGGAACAGTTTCGAAAAATAACTAGAACTATATACTCTTTCGTACAGACGCTTCTTGGCCCTATTCTTTGATCTGGATCTAACTTTTAGTGCAGGATTAACTATTTTGTATAATAAGTCTTGGTCGTCAAATACTAATGGTAAACGATGAGCCGAAATGATAGATAGATTCTGAAGGAGACTAAACCTAGTTATCGCGTTGAACCGTAAGTTTAACAGGTCTGAATCTATTTCCGTATTGGCGCAGAGTGTGACCAAATCTTGATCATTTCCGAGCATTCTTGTAAGAGCTATCAAGTTTTTAAACTTCTCTAGTTCCGTTTCAAATTTCCATTTCCACCGGAAAATGTAGTCCGCATCTTCTCTTTCATCTGACATTACCTCGTACAACTCATTTGAGACTTCTTGAAATCTGCTATTTATATCTAAAACTAAGTCGTATTGGTCACTATCTTTGAAGATGGAATTGTTTAACCCCCTGGTTTTATTCTGGAAGAAGGTTTTCGTTTTTGCAACATCTGGATCTAACCACAGTATCAAATCAAACTTCAAATTAGATTTTATTTCTCCGTCAAATTTCTGGGATTGAGCTATTTTTTTGATCTTGTCTCCCCCTACTTCACCGATTTTTCGGATGCGGTTTTTACATCGAAACCTTTGTGCGATAATATCTTGCCGCACGGAAAAGGTCTGTATATCTCCATTTCGCACAAAATCAGTGAAGTTTTGGAATAGATTTCTATGTCTATGGACTCTATTGAATTTATTAAGCTGGTCTCTTAAAATTTTTCTTTTTGCGTAGATCGAATAATTGTGTAATTTACTCCGGGAAATGTCATGCTTTAATTCATGTGCAACATTTCCTCCAACATGAAGTCCATTTAAACTACCTTTCCATTTTTGAGGTGCTATCTCATGCCACGCTGCTAACGGTAAATTGTATTTATAGAAACAATCTAGCCAGTTATTCCGAATTTTTTCATCCAAGTTACGTAAATTTTTTGAGAATCCCCATTCTTCCAAACATTTTGCGACATGTTCACCAAATAATTTGTTGTCAATTTTGTCATCCCCTTCGTCAAAACAAATTACCAAGTTATTTACACAAATACCTTTTTTTAACGGGCTTGAATATTTGGTCGTAGTAGAATTAGAATCGCAATGAACGGAAGTTTCTACCCCATAAGGGGGGTTTGAAACGACGCCACTGTAGCTATCATCCCGTCTAGTCTTTCCCCCACAATTCTTGTTATTATTTCCAACACTAATCAACAAATCCAGGTCTAAGTCCTTTTCCACCCCAACGTTCCAGAAATCGGCATAGAGACAAGCTTGAGATGATGGGCCAAACCGCAGAAATCTACCTTGTATTGATAAATTATTTCTCTCCTTTATTTTTTTTAGTCCTTTTGCCAGTTGTTTATGCAATGCAAGAAATTCGTTAAAGTAATAGACGAAAGTCCTACCAATTTTGAAAAACGAGTTTATTACTACCGAAAAAAAATTTTCAACCAATTCTGCAAAAAATATACGCAAATTTACTACCATCTCTCCAGAATCTGGAGGTTGCTTTTGTTCGGAGCTTCCTAAATTGGCTAAATTTATATTATCAGATACAGAGTCGACTGATTCGGAATTTAGTTTATCTATTTCATCAAAATTTATTTTATCTTGTTCAATTTTTTCGTTTAATAGATTCACAGAGTCAACTGTGTCACTACCCGTGACAAAATTTTCTTCCATCCAGTCTTGAGCAACAAATTGCTTACTAATCTTAGTGGCCGGATATATCTCTCCACCAATACCAATAGATCTATCACTTCTTTTGATAATATTTGAATTGGGTTTTACCATTTCATTTAGGGAATTAAGATTCGTCATCGAATAAATTCCATTCGAACTGAAGCGACTTCGTATTTCTTCAAATTGTTTGGGATTATAATTAGCAAGAAAGTTAAACCCTTTAACTTTTAATAGAGTTAACTTTTGTTTCAAGACTTTTCCCATATTGAAGCCGATAATTTGGTAAACTTGCTTTATTTGGCGAGGTAAGATCCTCCTACAAGTCCGAAGCAATTTTTTTTTAACAGGTTTCCAAAAAGAACTCTCTTTTTGAATAGTTCCAAAAGGCATATCTGTCTGATATCCCAAAACAGTTAAATAAGTAAATTTTGGTTTCTTCCGCTTCAACTTATTCTTGCCTTTGAATCCGTGACTTTCGCTAAATCCAGTTTTTCTATATTCTTTCCAAAGAGTTAGTTGTTTTCTACCCCTACCCGTCTGCCAGGGCTTTAGTCGAACCGGATACACGATTTTTATTTGGATACCTTCTCTTAACCAGCGTGGAGGTAGTTCATCTTGTGAAAATTCTTCACCATCAAATGTGCAATTGATGTGAATTTCTTTTTTCCACTTCATCCAGTCTTTATTCCATTCAGAGTCTTGACGGAGTAAAAAACGAACAATAGTTTTAAGGACTATAAGTCCTGGTAGCTTTATAAACTTCCGAAATCTTGATTGAAAAACTAGCATATATCCCCTTCCATTATGAATGGGACCTATATCCGATCTAGCTGCTATAGCTGAGCGGTCAAGTCTCGAATCATCAATTAAACCTTCTTGTGTTAATGGAGAAATGTCTAGTAACTGTTCTTCAAATTTGTAATTTGTGTTTTTTTCAAACTCACCAAACCAATCTTCGGGTCTCGAAGTTGTCAACTGATCAATAGGTAATTTAAATAAAATTGGTATTTCCACCAATCTAAGAAAGAAAGCTGAACGTACCTTTTCTTGAAGTGCCTTCCAGAGCAGGGTCTTTCGCCTCCTCGATCGCATCGATCCCTTCAAAAATTTCCGGCGAAAGTCGGATACTTTGGCGTATCTCTTCACCAATTTTGCCGATCTGGGTTTTCCCTTGGCAGAAGTAACACCTACATTACGTAACTTTCTATAGCGAAAATCGGTTTCTCCTCCCGGAACATCAAAATCGTTTTCAAAGTATATTGTTATATTCCGGGCCAAATTCATACTAAGATCTTCAATTTTGTGGAGTTTGCGTATTCTTTTCTCTGTAGTCAAAGTTTTTCTAAAGAAAAATACTTTGAAGAGAGACATTTGATTAACTCGGCAATACTTTTCCTCCTCTTGAAGATAGGTGAACAATAGTGCTCGATCCTCGTAATCTAAGTTCAAAATTTCTTCCCAAGTAACGTTGGGCTCGGACGAAGATTTAAACTTATCCAAAATTTTTCGCACATCGTAGTCATATAAAACTCGATTTTTGAACATGAATTGGAACATACGTCTACTTCTTACCGGCAAATTATCCCACGGCAAATAATTTTCATAGCCCTGCTTCTTCCAGTTCCGATTTTTTGCAGAGATCCGATCCTTAAGAACATTTTTCCTGGCAATGCCTCTCAGACCCCTACGTATTTTCTCCGTCTTTAATTCGGACCATTCCCATCCCGTTAAACCCAAGTCTTCTACCACTAAAAATGTCTGTGGAATTGGAATTCGTATACGGAAGTTATTGGCAAAAGGATCATATGCGCATGGTACTTTCCTCCTTTTCCCGCTGGTTAATCTGACTCTTTTTCCCATTGCTTTGGAGAAGGAGGAGCCAGTATCTAATAAGTTGACTCGACCCCCCAATTCTTCTTGAAACATTTTGGCTCGTGTCAACTTATCCGAAACCCAATTTTGAGATAAGCTACAAATACTCACAGATCTATGGGACTTCGCCATAGACCGAGACATTTACTTTTCAGAAATTGACAAACTGGGCAACGCGACAAAGGACAATCTTTCCTTTCCATCAGTTAAGCTTTTTGCAAAGAAGTATGTGGATGTTCTTCCTTTGTAAAAGCTACTATTTACGTCGGATCGACAATTTTTAACAAACCGATTGCCCCGATTTCCTCTTGACGGGTCGAAGAAAGAAATAGGCCACGGTTTAAAAAACCACCACAAAAGATCTGGATATTCAGCAATTTCCCAAAAAGCCATTTCCTTATCATGGGATTCATTCATAAACTTCTTGGTCCAAAAAGATACGGGAGCTCTGCCCAGATATGCCACGGCGTTTATTATAGAAACAATACTAAAAGTTGTATATATGGAACGTTTTGCCAATAGATAAAGCATCGGAGAATCTCTTTCCACGCGAGTCAAAAGTAGTTTAGACAAATAATTAAATGACGCCTGACCAATTAACCAACCCAAAGAAATGGAGACCAAAAATATTTTCTTAGTACTATACCTAAAAAATACGAGATAGGGTAGTCTTGTCAATATAGGGTTTGGTAATAAAATTGGATTCAAAATTTGAAAAAGAAAACTGATAAAAAATAATCTTAGTATTCGTGAGTCATGGAATGATATGACGGGACGCAAAATCTGATAATTTGGGAAATCCTTGATTACCAGGCAGAAAAGAAGCGTATATGGAACTGCCACGATAGTTAGTACATGTGGCTTTAACAAAAAAAAGTAGATTGGCGAGTAATGTATCGATAAAATGATTATTAGTTGTGCCAGCATCGACCCACTTAGAGAAACGAGACCGCCTAGATTTCCTCCTAAAAGAAACGATCTCACACATAAAATTTGTGGAGGTCCCACAGGTAATGTTGCAAGTAACCCATAGTATAGACCAAAAAGCATATAAGGACTCATCAATTTCAGCCAAGAAAGTAGCGACAATATATTTGTATTCGTTGCAGTTTTTTTGATGTGTAGAATAATTTATCCGTCGTTTCATATACCCCGCCTATTGTCTATCAATCAGAATTTTTGTTCTTTTTTGCTTCATGCTTCACCCCCATAGTTACGCCAGCACTCTATTCATATTATACATAGCAATGCTAGATTATTCAAGTTATTTTGAAAAGTTCAATATAGGACTAAATAACAAAGCTTTTTTTTTTCTTTTTTCCGTAAACAATCGATAATTCTTCCTCTTAATCGCGTAAGAAACGGGGGAAAAAATTAAGAAAAATCCTGATTAAGAAATTAACTAGCTGCAATTATATCTGCAATTATATACCTCCTCATAGTGATTGGCTATCAATTATTACATAATTTTGATTTTAGTAAATAGAAATAAAATTAATTAACTTTTGAGCATCTGTTTCGATAAACTACGGGAGTTTGAAGTGAATCCGCTTTTCCGCCGCAATGGACGAGTAACTAATTCAAGAATATCTCGAGCATTACTAGACCCATGAATTTGTGCAAATGTAAATTCGACCGACCATTTGGTATCTATATTTCTGGCCTCCAAGGGATTGGCATGGGCCATTCCGGTGATAGCCAAATGGGGTTTCAGCTCATGCATGCGCTGCACCTGGCTATAATTGTCAGGTTTTTCAACAATTCGAGGTGAAGGCTTTTTCATCTTCTCGCAAGTATGTTGGAGAAACAAAAGCTCAGCTGCTTGATATCGCCTATCCATATACGGAATGCCTATTTCGTACACAACCATTCCGCATCGAATTAAAAATCTCGCTATAGAAATTTCTAACAGATTATCTCCCATGAAAAAGATGGACTTACCTTCTATTAATTTAATATAATCTTTAATATTTTTCCATATTTGGTTTTCCCTCTCTTCCAAACCTTCTGGTTTTCTATTGAAGATTGCACAAATTTTTTCAATCCAAGCACGCGTCCCATCCGGACCAATTGGAAAAGGTGCTCCGACTAACTGGCATTTCCTTCGACGCATTAATGTAGTTGCTGTGCGGCTTAAGAAGGGGTTTACTCCACAGACATATATCCCTTCTCCCAAACTAGGAAGTTCGTTATATCTCTGGGAAGGTAGCCAACCCGAAACAGGAACGGATTGGCGTTTCAACTCCAAATTCAATTGCGAAGCTACACTTGAAGGAAGTGACCCAAAAAGAACTAAATTTGATTTTGCACATTTCTCTTTTTGATAAAGAGATTTATTATTTGGGTTATTAGTAATTTTACTATGCTTTATTTCACTTGCTATTCCTCTATCTATCCCATAATGATTGTAGTCCGGACAACGGTGTGCCATAGCAGCTAATACAGTATCTTCTCCCTGAGTAAAAGCATAATCCAATCCATTTGCTCGTGCGACGACGATAGGTATTCCCAATCGTTTTTCCAATATTGGCGCTATTCCTTCCAAATCCATTTTTACTATTTCTGTGGTACAGGTACCAATCCAAATAATAACACTGGGATTCCTATCGTTTTTTATCTGTAAACAAATTTTTTCCAACTCCTCTTGATCGTTTAATTTAGCTGAAATATCTCCCTCTTCCGATTCCGCCATTGCATAACGAGGTTCCGCAAAAATCGTGACTCCGAGAGCATTTTGTAAGAAATAACCACACGTCTTTGTACCTACCACTAGAAAAAAGCTATCCTCAATTTTCTGATATAACCGAGCTACACAACTAATCGGACAGAATGTGTGATAATTACCAGTTTCGCATTCAAAAGCAGGAGTCTCCGGAATTTTCATGAAGATATTTCCTCAAAATATAAAGTAGATATAGATCTCTAAAGAAGAGACTCATCCTTCCCCTATTAGATTATTGTGAAGCTGAGCGGAACATCTTGTCCTTTACATCCAACTTTTTCTCCACCACTTAAATTGGCATTTAGATAAAAATCAGATAATAAATTAAACAATTCTCTATCTGGAATTTCCTTTGGTACAACTCCTTCTGGTTCAGAAAGAATTTAATCTGCTATATTCAAATGAAAGTCACAAACATAATTTAAATTTGGCTCGTATTCTGCCATTTCGAACAAAGTTTTTCCCTTCACCCTTGAAACGCGAATATCTTCAACTAGAGGCAATACTTCGAGTACAGGCATTGGACAAGCTTCTACATATTTATCAATAAGATCTCTCTCAGATGTTCGATTTCCAACTAGACCAGCCAGCCGCAGGGGGTGAGTATGAGACTTTTCCCTGACCGAGGCTGCAATACGGTTTGCTGCAAAAAGGGCATCAAATCCATTATCAGTTATAATAATGCAATAATCCGCGTAATTTAGAGGAGCTGCAAATCCCCCGCAAGCAACATCTCCCAGAACATCAAATAAAATAATGTCGTATTCGTAAAAAGCGTTTGATTCCTTTAATGGTTTTACCGTTTCTCCCACAACGTATCCTCCACATCCAGCTCCTGCAGGGGGTCCGCCAGCTTCTACGCAATCTACCCCACTATAGCCTTTGTGGATAACATCTTCAGGCCATACATCTTCATAGTGATAATCCTTCATTTGTGAAGTATCTATAATTGTGGGTATTAAAAATCCTGTCAATGTAAATGTACTATCATGTTTTGGGTCGCATCCAATTTGTAATACTTTTTTTCCTCGTCTCGCTAAAGCTATTGATATATTGCAGCTAGTTGTTGACTTCCCAATCCCGCCTTTTCCGTAAACTGCTACTTTCGTTTCACGAAACTCCAATTCGCGTCCATTTCTCCCGGCTATTCTTCATCTTCCTTCTCTCCATATTTCTTTTCTGTTTCCTCTATCCTCCCTTTTTTTATTCTTCAACTATTTTCCCACCTTGAGGTGGAAGGATCCTGTGACTATTCTACTACGCCTCCCGGAAGGGGGGAATAGAAACCACTTATTGGTGATTGATCAATACGAATCATGGGAGGAGGGGTCAATCGACCAAGACAAGGTCGAGATCAACCCTACAATCAAGCCCCCTCCCATGATTCGGGGGCCCCTCCATTCAAATGGGATTGCTATCGCCGCCGCCTCCTCCTATAATGGGAGTTAGGGCATAAACAAAGTTTACGAAATAGCGGAGAAAGCTTAACTCCTCCTAGATTTGGAAGTGGCTTCCGGAAAAGAGGTCTTCAAGTATGTATGAAACTGAATCCCCTACCACCTTCCCCGGTAGCTCAGCGGTAGAGCGGTCGGCTGTTAACCGATTGGTCGTAGGTTCGAATCCTACCCGGGGAGATTCGTATCTACGTCGAGAATTCCCAGTAATAGGAGAGTTCTATCTGACACATGTGACAAATCAAGTCGGGTTGGATCATGACCCACCAATTATTGAATGGTTTACCATCGTGCTTATTTTAAGCCTCAACACCAACAAATGGAGACAGGAATACTGGTGCGCCCCCTACCCCCTGAAGAGCTCCAAGGATTCCATTGAGGCGTCGTTTTTTAATAGTTTTCACTTCAATTCAATCCAGTGTATCGAATGACTGGAATGAGCAAATTAATCACTGGGGGGTAAATCCAGAATGAAAAAAAAATACGTATCAAAATTAATACAAAAAATTTGCTTCGTTTGCATAATTCCTGCGGAATAACCTCTATTACTCCTCCTAATCTCATTTCTCAGTAAGGAGACTCCTACCATACCATATCACAAAGTAACTGGTCTCCAACTTCTTACTTTTCGAAATGCTGTTTTTTTTTTGTATCAGTAAAAGGAAAATAATAGAGGTCTTCCTTTTACTGATTTGGCTTTCAATTCTATGGCTAGAGATCTAGACGGAGTGGGGAGTATCTAACTGAGGAAACAACAGTTGTTTTACGACATTTAACTTTCTTGAAGGAATTGTTTCATTGTTCGATCCAGCGATGCTTCACCAAACCGGAACGGATTGGATAGATATTCACAAGTTTCAAGCAACATATTATAGATAAGAAAATCCTGAAATGGGGAACGGTTCCGTCTCATCCATCTGTTTCTATGAACGAGAAGCCTAAACCGAAGAAATCGTCCCGGGAAATCCTCCGCTACCGTGTAGCAATCCAAACGAACGGGAGGAAATGTCTTTGGATATTGCAGATGTATATCCATGAAAGAAGTTTCTTTGACGTATTCGGAATCTCGTTCCTCCTCATCCGAAGGAAGATTATTCCACCGATTAATAGATGAGTCGGGTTTCAATTTCGGATTATCTTCACGATAGAGAAAGAAATTTTTAATTTTTTTATTTGAGATCTTTTGAAGGCGCTGCCTTCTCATACCGTAAATGGTGTAAAGCCTCCGCGCCAGTTCTTTTGTCGGCAACAAGTTGCGGCGCAGGGAAGGAATGTTAGGGTCTGGCTGGAACAGAAGCATGGGGTCCCAGATGAAGCGCCCCCCGAAGAGTCGAGTCGTTTCATTAAATCGATCACAATGTGTTTCATACTCATTAGATGAGTCGCCAGAGATTCCCAATTCGAAAAATTGCTCACGTAACAACATATTATCCAATCGGTTTTCTAATCTTTTAATAGAGTGATCTGTTACATTAGTGACAGATTTTTCAAAACTGAAAAGATACCCGCTCCTCTCGCGCCATTTCCTTTTCTCCCCCTTAATCTTATTGAATTCAAAATCTTGTTGGGGTATATAATTCTGATTGTGGTAAAGGAGAATTAAGTTATACAAATGGTTGGGTTCGGATAATACCCCCATCAATTCATAAGTCCCGCCTCGCAGGAAACGGAGACGCCAAGCCTTATGGGACCAAGTAATCTCACGCGACACCTCTGTCGTAGAATTTATTAATTCGGGTGACTGTTGCATCTCGAATTCCGTTAGACTACTAAGTCTCCCCTTTCTCATAAATTTAGAGGAGCGACTTGTAGAGGTTACACCTGAGCAATACTTGGGTTTTCCAATAGGAAAGGAAATAGAAAAACTCTTATTGCGTCGACCCCCCCCCTCACAAATTTCTGAACGCGAGAAATTATTCGAGAGGTTTTCTAGGACACCACAAGCTAGGTTTAAGTCATTCTCTACGAGTTTATCGATAACAGTGAAATTCTCTTTTTTTCTAATATCCATTTGGAACGAATTGCGAGCTACTAATTCAGCTAGTAGCCCTAGGAGATGCGAAAACATAGTGAATTCGTCAATTGTTGATTTGGTTATTGAAGGTTCCACATACCAGTTAGACAAATAATAAAATCGCATCTTCAACGCGTCACGACCAAGAAATGGAATATTCGCGAGATAACTATCTATCAAACTATTCTTCGAAGTGGCTTCTGCTATCTCGTAGGAAGAGATTTCCCATTCACAATCAGATTCCATCCCATTGCCCATATCACTAACAGTCGAATGCTGTCTATGTAAAGCTAATCCAATTGCATTGCTACATACAAACTTTTTTCTTTTGGAATTACCTATTAATAACGCTTCATTGGCGAGAAAGAATAAATCTCGTTTACTATAACCCGTAGTTCCAGACACAGTACTCTCAAGGAGAGGCGGATTAGCCCCTATTTTGAAATTTTTGATACGTAGTAGAATTGACAATTCTTTCTGACGTTGACGCCCGTTGGACTTTCGAAAATTTATTAATTAGTTTAACCGATTCGGAGCTACTGAAGCTGGATCTATCCTCGCAGGTACGTGAGTCGTGGCAATAACAATATTCTTGCGGATGTTGGAGTTGCCGAGCTTGTGACCAATACTCTTCAATATTTGGCAAAGTAAAAATTTAGGATCAGCTTCTAGCTTATTATACGAACGATGAATATTCAATTCATGAATATCTTGAATCCATAGTGTACAAGGAGACATTTCCTTCGCTATTTCAAAGACGAGATTTAATCGGTGTACGCTCTCTTTCGAGATGAAATTTCCACGTACATTGCTGAAAAAGGATCGGTTGTATATGAACTTTTTTAGTGGTAGTTTCACCACTGGAAAGTAGGAGTTGAATGCTACATCTCTAATAATAGAGGATCGGCCAGTTTCTATAGGTCCTACTAGCAAAATTCCTTTAGATGGTAATAATCCCGATTGGAGTGAAATAGGTATGTCACAACATGGCATGTTCAGTCTACCGTCTCTTCGTCTTGTTGTTGCTGAAAATAGAATATTTCTCCCGAAGGCGTAAAAAGCCCACTTCTCCACAGGATCCAACTTACGGATCTTGTGACCCAATAGATCATTTTGCCAGAATTGAAGTGAGTATGCCAAAACATTGGATCTTCCTCGTGGGTAAGGTTCATGAAAAATCTTGTTGCTCAATAAGTCATAATTGGATTTTGATTTCGCTGCATACCTGTAGAGAATTTTAGTCGATACTAAATATTGAGTCAGTAGTTCTCTACTATTATCTATAATATCAGAGCTTTCTCTACGAGATATCCATGAATCAATTTCATTTTTCACGAGAAGGAAAAAAATTATATTATTTACATAACTCAAGAATCTATTCAAGGAATGGATTAGTAGATCTCTCGTTAACATTTAGCTTGTCGGGGGGGAATACATTACCTTTTTCAAATAGGATCCACGCATTGGGTCTGTTAAATATTCAATGGTATCAAAACGTTTCCACGAATGAAAGGAATTGGAACCCGAAACGGCAGACAAAGGATGTTTCAATAATGCGAGAAGTAATAATATTGAGAGGATGCAGCAATAGAAGATAGGCCTATCGGAAAATTGAGATACCGACCACTCTCCTGGATGTGATATATCCGCTTCATCAGAAATTTTTTCGGGGATGAGAATACCTATCTCGGATGATAGAGTACGAATAGAATTGTTTTCGAATCTCAATCCTACCCTTTGCAGGCTTCGTAATAAATAGCCTTTCGCGCCACCTACTAAATTCTTAGCAATTCCCTCACAAATTCTAGGAAGATCATGATTTGAGTCATAACTTATTTTAAGTACTATTTCTGGATATGTTTCTCTGATCAGGTCGTAGAAGTATCTCCACCAGGTGGGGGTAAAAAACAGAGGTATATAATCTCTCAATAAGCTCCATTTCTCACCCATACTGTCTCTCCAAAAGATCCAAGAGATCTTATATTTGTTTAAATCATTGGATAATTCATTAAAGTTGGTGAAATGGGACAGGCGAGTAGCTTCTTCCCGGGCAGATGAATTTGCAAACCCCGCATCTTCGCGGGGAACCTCCTTTCCAATTGATCCTGCTAGAAATCTCGATGTTACATCATTGCATAATGAGAATCTTAGCAACCAATAAGGTGTATCCAATTCTTGTGGTTCCCAGAAATACCCAAAAGACAAACCGTTTCGATAGACTCGATTTCTGGTGGAACCATTTCTTGCGTCTAATCCATGTTTAACAAACTTCTCCGAATTGACTTGATCTAATACCAGATTCCAACGAGGTTGGGGTCGCTGATGGTCCGACCACCAGTCGGAGTTTACCGACGCCTCTTTCGAAAAAACTCCATCGTTACTGCACGAAGATAGGGACGAGTCTATCGCTTCACGAGGGGATGAGTTCAAACTTGCCAGTAACCCATTCAGATCCGAAATAGAATTGCGAAGTCCATCTAAGTGAGTTACTGTTGTTGCAGATTCATGCAGATTAGACGAAATGAATTGAATTGGTGTGAGTAAGTGACCATCTGCCTTCCATGCTGTTTGTTTCGAGAAATTGGATGATAACGAATCTGCCAGTTGGGGATGAATAGATGAGATGATATCAGATGAGATGGCTTTTTTGTCGGAGCCCACGGAGAAGTTTTCTAACACGTTGAGATAACTACTGTTGCATCTCCCGATGAAGAAACCCCCTTTGATTCTCAAAATGAACTTGTTTCCAGCGCGGCTCCGTACAGGTGAGTCGTTTAATTTATTCATTTGATCAAAAATGTTTTTTGAAATACCCCCACCAATATCCTTAATTGAACCTCCCTCACGATTTAAATCATGCAGAAACAGATTCCAAATTTGCCGCCCCGTAATGAAAAAAGCATCATTCGAGAATCCTGCTCGGATAGCTTCGATGCGAGGCAACCCAGGAATAGTGGGATTCGACGCAGGTTTCAGTGCGGTCGAGGAGCCTACTGATTTTTCATCCCTTAACAGTCTAGGCTCGATGAAGAAACTTTTTTTTCTTCCAAGAATTGTTTTGAGAGAAAGTATCTGTTCGTCAATGTAACCATCAAAGAAACTTGATAAAAAATCAAGATCAGTAAGATCCATTTTGTTCAATTTATCAAAATCTAGATCGTCCAATTTCTCGATGCAGTAATCAATGGTATCTACCATAGCTTTCTGGCGAGTAGCCTCAACAACAATCATTTTAGACAGAACTAACACATCGAGAAATCGGTGAAAATATTTCTTGTTATGTTGATTGGTACTACCGAGACAGGCACCAGCATTATTTAGTAACTCGTTTCTCATTACTGACACACGGCAAATTAATTCTTCCAAGTCGTCCCTCATTGCTTTTTCCAAAGATTTTCCGACAGGCAAAAGAGACAAATCCCCTGTCGTATCGAGCCATCTATGCACATTTGATTGAAAATTCCTACACTCATCAATTCGGGAGGTAACATATTCGTTCAATAGACGCTCCACTTTACCCTTCCATTCGAATACTGTTTATTCAGTTGCAATTCTTGCTACGATGATATATTCTCTGCTCCCCGTCCAGACATCCAACCAATATTTGATTCGGGAGAAATATTCAGTGGATAACGCACAGAAGTAGTCGTGGAGAAGAAATATGTATGTTGGGTAGAGAGGTATGATTTTACTTCGCCCATACAATCTAACTAGAAAATGTAGCGAATCTAGGTTCCCCCTTCCTTTCAAATTTTTTGAAAAAGTAGTATTTTCACTTCGAGTAGTTATTTCTTTAGGTATCCCTAAAGATGCTTCAAAATAGTTTGGAAAAATCTCATTGAAGTCGAAGTATCCGCTACTTGCTAACCCAAGTTTCTTGCCAGATATTTCAGTAAACGTGATATTATCCCCCATTCTCGGTGGGAAAAATCCTTTCTCGGATTTGATGCTATTACTGACGTCAATAACTCTTTCCCCATCAAAAATAAGGTTTGATTTCTTAATTCTCGAAGGGAAGTCGGTTAGTTGGTTGATTAATTGATTTCTAATTTGTGAATAAGCATGTAAAACGGGAAAGTCTTTTCCATATTTTTCATAATCTAATCCGAATAAAAAGTTGCGAAACAACATCGTTTTTTCACAAGACGTAAAAGAAGACAAGTTAGAAAAGGCTTCTTGCTGAAAGGAAAATGACGATCCATCTCCTCGGTGATCTGCTGAATCTATGGATTCCAGTAGCGCTTTGTCACAGGGGTCCAATACTACGGGACTTACTGAATCGTTTCTCAAACGTATTGCTTGTAACCGATCCAGATCTTGTTTGTTACGAATTTCCCGAAGAAGCGACGAAGCAAAATTGTTTTGGTAGCAGTCACTTTCGTTCTTGGAAACTACCAATTGGTTATAGAATTTGAAAAACCTAACTAAATTTTGCAGATACCTATCCCCACGGACCGCTTGAATCTCTTCAGTCTCATCCTTGAATAGATCAAATAGAAATAGGGTGGAATCCGTCGTTATGCGTGCCTTCCGTCTACCGGAAACCAAGGGAGTCATGGCATCATAACGGATTTTTTCCTCATTTGAGGAACCTGCGAAAATTGAAATATCTTTGTTCAAATCTAAGTAGTAGGAAGCCGGCGCTCCTCTCTTCCTATTTTTTCCGAGAGAGATAAAGTTTTTGAATTGAAGGAAGCAGTCGCGGGAGAAATTACCGGGGTTTTCTGCCTGTTTCTTTCTTATCCCGTCACCCCCATTAATGACTTTCGTTAATACAAAACTTCTCTCGATCGAATTTTTGTCACTCAAGCGATGCATAGAAATTGGTATCGTTAACAACATCAGCATCTCCAGGGTGATGCTACTACCCCTCATTACTGAATGACGCAGATTGCGTAAAAACAGTGAACTCAGAAATCACAAGTCAGATAATCTGATAAAAGGTTCGGCGGTGGAGGCTGGACTAACTACAAGTTCTTCGAGATGTTGGTTTTTCAATAATTCGGAGAAGTATTTTAATGCATCGACTTTGAAAAAGTCCCAAACTTCAGATGAAGAGTCGGGGCCTCTTACTCCTACTCTTCTTTCTACTACCTCTTTCACCATAGTTTTTTCTTCCATATTAGTTCTGAGACTATTTATCTATCTATTTCCCATATTTATTCTATTATACCGAGAATTTTGAAAATTTCAAGATGGGATGGAAGAAATATATCATAAAAGTCTGGTTATTTCTGTAAATATCCGCATCCAAAATTGGAATGAAATCAGGAATTTTCAAATGTTATTGTCGAAGAGACCCGTATATACCCCATCCACCTCAACAAAATCTCTCCGCTCTGAGCAGGCGGAGCGGTGGTATTGAATTACCCGGATGGGCGAACGACGGGGATTGAACCCGCGCGTGATGGATCCACAATCCATTGCCTTGATCCACTTGGCTACGTCCGCCCCCTTTGCTAATGTTGAGGGGCTCCCCAAATATGAACAAGATCCATGCGTTAAGCTAGATAGATTCTTTCCACCCAAAAGATTGAAGGATTGCAAGCATTCAGTGAGTAAAAAGAGGAACTTTTTGAAAGGGATATTGCAACTCTTTTTCCTTCTCAATTCAAGGTCGGAAACTGATGACCGTGAGGTTGTGACAGGCCGTTCTCTTCCTCTCTCTTCGTTCTACCATACGAACCTTGAGGGCACCAAACCCTATCTTCCGAAGTTGAAGGGTTTGGTATCCAGTTGTGCTGCATGACCAGACGGATATTATCCGTTTATAGAAGGGGCTTCAACAGAAGCTAAGTCTAGGGGGAAGTTATGAGCGTTACGTTCATGCATGACTTCCATACCTAGGTTGGCACGGTTTATGATGTCAGCCCAGGTGTTTATAACACGACCTTGGCTGTCAACCACGGATTGGTTGAAGTTAAAACCATTCAAGTTGAATGCCATGGTGCTGATGCCTAAGGCGGTGAACCAAATACCTACTACGGGCCAAGCAGCTAAAAAGAAGTGTAGAGAACGAGAATTGTTGAAGCTAGCATATTGGAAGATCAAACGACCAAAATAGCCGTGAGCAGCTACGATGTTGTAAGTTTCTTCTTCTTGACCAAACTTATAACCTGCATTAGCAGACTCATTCTCAGTAGTTTCTCTAATCAAACTAGAAGTTACCAAAGAACCATGCATAGCACTGAATAGAGAGCCGCCGAATACGCCAGCTACACCCAACATGTGGAAGGGATGCATAAGGATGTTGTGCTCAGCCTGGAAGACGATCATGAAGTTGAAAGTACCAGAAATGCCCAGAGGCATACCGTCAGAGAAACTTCCTTGACCAATTGGGTAGATCAAGAAGACGGCGGCAGCAGCTGCGACTGGAGCTGAGTAAGCGACAGCAATCCAAGGACGCATACCTAAACGGAAGCTTAGTTCCCACTCGCGACCCATGTAGCAAGCTACACCAAGTAGGAAGTGAAGAACGATCAGTTCGTAAGGACCACCATTGTAAAGCCATTCATCGACGGAAGCTGCTTCCCAGATTGGGTAGAAGTGTAACCCAATAGCTGCAGAAGTAGGGATGATAGCACCAGAGATAATGTTGTTACCGTATAGCAAAGAACCAGAAACGGGCTCGCGAATACCGTCAATATCTACAGGAGGAGCTGCGACGAAAGCAATGATGAATACGGAGGTTGCGGTTAGTAGGGTGGGAATCATCAAGACACCGAACCATCCGATGTAAAGACGGTTTTCGGTGCTGGTGATCCAGTCGCAAAAGCGACCCCATAGGCTTGCGCTTTCGCGTCGTTCTAAAGTTGCGGTCATGGTAATCTTTGGTTTTCGAAAAGGAGTTAGTGATTCCCCAGGCTGGTAAGCCTGTTAATTCGTAGTGTATCACAAAAACCTATCTGTGTCAACCAAACCAAAATACATTGAATATCTAAAATTCTTGGATACAGAGGTTTTTCCCCATATCCCAAAATTTTTTGTAATTTATCTCACAACAGGAATTCCCTAAGACAAGGGGGAGAGGGAAAAATGGAAGTTTTCTTCTACGTGATGCGCGCCCCCGATCAATTTCAATTTTGGTCTCCAAGAAATTAATCCTACGTCAAGCCTTTTCACGAACGAAGCACTCCGCAACTTCGCATCGACCACCGCATGACGAAGATTGAAATAATTAACAAACTGAAAAAGAAGTAGTCGTGAACCCCTCACTCATCTATTTCCGCGTGGTATTTCTTGATTCCCCGACCCCCGCGCTCCGGTTCCAATCCACAATTTTTTCGTTGTGGATTGGAACGAATCTAAACAAAACTAACGGAAGTGGGCAAAAGCTTTGTTAGCTTCCGCAATTTTATGAGTCTCCTCCTTTTTCCGTATGGCACTACCAGAATTTCTGGCGGCATCCATCGATTCATCACTCGATCTTAAAGCCATACTTCGACCTGAGCGTTTTCGACACGCGATCAATGACCACCGGATGGCCGAAGCTTTTCCTTCTGCAGGTACTACTTCAACGGGAACTCGATAAGTTGATCCACCCACACGTTTGGTTTCCGTGACTACATCGGGAGTTACCCCACGCACTGCCTGTCGCAGAACAGACAGTGGGTTCCTATTTGTCTTTTATCTAATCCGCTTCATAGCCTGATAAAAAATCTGATAAGCTAGCGATTTTTTGCCGTTTCTCATGATACGATCAACTAGCATGTTTACTAATCGATTGCGATAAATTGGATCCGATTCGATATTTCTAATTTTGTTCACTACATTGCTCCGATGTACCACGAGTTTACAATTATGTCAGACTTCAATCAATTTTTATTTTTCGGCGGTATCTTAAGTTACTATTTTGGCTTCTTCACTCCATATTGTAGAGTGGATCCACCGGTTAGTGGGGATCTCCCTCCAAACTGCACGTGCGACTTTCGTCGAATACAGCTTTCCATATGATTGAATAAAAACTACCCAAGTGATTTCCAACCAATTTTTTTGTCTATGGCGCAAATCATATTTACTCATTGCACATTGAGCATCCGTTTCCTTTTCTTCCACAAAAGAAAAAAAAAATAGGTATGGAAAAGAAAAATCTTGCAATTCAATTATCTTACTAGTAATGTCCGTAGGTTTCTCGATCCAATCGGTAGCTGTATACAAAGTATCCGCCAAATATCCGTAGTCGTAACCTGAATCTGTTCCAGAAGGAAAAGACTTTTCTTTTTAGGTGGGAGTCCGGGTAAAACTCAACTTAACCCACTGGAATAAAACACCTTAGACACCAAGTTGTTTTACACAAATAGATGGATAATAACCAATTTTTGTAATAGCAGGCTTCAGTCCCCTTGCAATGCTGGGTCGGCTACACATTTGACATATCAGAACAACTGATACGGAATCATTGCGATGATACAAGTTGTGACAATGTTCTGCAACGCACTAGAACGCCCTTTTCTACGACCCTTCACTCCTACAGCATCTAAGGCTCCTCTGACGATGTGATACCTAACGCCGGGTAGGTCTTTGACCCTTCCGCCTCTCACAAGGACTACCGAATGTTCCTGCAAATTGTGGCCAATACCTGGTATGTAAGCCGTTACCTCAAACTTGGAGGTTAATCGAACTCTGGCAACTTTACGTAGGGCAGAGTTGGGTTTTTTTGGTGTAGTTGTGAAATAGTCGACAGCTACAACGTCGCTATACAGAACCGTACGTGAGATTCCCACCTCATACGGCTCCTCGTCATTCAATTCCTGTTGAGGGGAGAACTCCTCCAAGTCGTTTCTGACTACAAGTACAAAAACCAATTTACGGGATAAATCTCATTCTTTTTCCCCGCAAATTTCTTTTCAAAGTTTTGTCTCTGCGTCTTTTGCCGGATTGCAAAGAAGCAACGCAGATAGAGAAATGAAAAATCTATCAAATTGATGCATGGGTTTACCAACGCAACGAGTTTCCTGCTTTCGCATCAGTAAGTCAATAATATGAGGCGGGTTGAATATGGAGTAGATTGACGAGTCGGTATCAGCTTATCCACATCATTAATCATTTTCCGAGAAAGAATTCATTTTGGAATGGAGGCAGTTTCAATATCTCACTCTCGTTCTTCATTTCGTTTTGACGAGGCTACCTGAAGAGAATTCGACAACCTAACCAACTACCCAATA